ATATTATTTCCAGTGCCACAGGATACGATTGATTAGCTGATGTTTCAAAATTTAATGTTGGTTCATTGGAACCATATAAACCGATACCGAGAACTCCCATTAATAAAAAAATGGAACTTCCTGCAGTATACAAAATAAACTTTGTAGCTGAATACAAACGTTTCTTTCCCCCCCACATGGATAAAAGTAGATAAACAGGAATTAATTCTAATTCCCACATGATGAAAAAAAGTAAAATGTCTCGAGAAGAAAATGATCCTATTTGACCGCTATACATTGCTAACATCAGGAAATGGAATAATCGGGATTCCCGAGTAACCGGTTGAGCCGCTAAAGTAGCTAAAGTAGTGATAAATCCCGTCAGTAAAATGGGTCCTATAGAGAGTCCATCTATTCCGAATCTCCAGTAAAAATCAAAAAAATTGATCCATTTATAATTCTCTGTCAATTGGATTAATGGATCGTCCAATTGGAAATGATAACAGAATGCATAGGTTGTTAGAAGGAGATTCATTAAGCATATACAAATAGTATACCACCGAATTACCTTATTTCCTCTATGGGGAAATAAGAAGATTAAGGAACCCGCGGATATTGGCAAAACTACAACTATTGTTAACCAAGGAAAAAAATTCGTGGTAAAAATAAGATACACTTAGGCCAGAAAAACCCGTGCTCAAAATAGAAAAAAAAAAAGATTTTCTATTTTGAGCACGGGTTTTTGTCAGTAAAAAAAAGGTATTCGTGTGTGGTTTTTTGAAACGTGTCAATAAGCTAGACCCATGCTTCGAGTTGTTTCATGCCATAAATAAACTCGAACACTCAAGAAATCTGTCGGGCAGGCGGATTCACACCTCTTACAACCAACACAGTCCTCTGTTCTTGGAGCAGAAGCAATTTGCTTAGCCTTACATCCATCCCAAGGTATCATTTCTAATACATCTGTGGGGCAGGCTCGGACACATTGAGTACATCCGATACATGTATCATAAATCTTTACTGAATGTGACATTGGATCTATTAATTTTTGAACATCAGCAATTTTCGATCTAGTAAACTTGTAAATGAATCATATATTGCGACACCAGACGAATCAATGATTTACCAGAACTTTTCTAATCAATCTACCTCTGGATCAATTCATAAAAGAAGGCCAAGATACTTTGATTTCTTACGTTTTCGTAAACATGATCATACGTTGTGTATCATACATGCGAGTTTGAATTGCTAAATATTAGAATTTCAATATTCAAAATTCTTATTTTTCTGATTAATACTATTTATTCAACAAATTCGATTGATTGATACGAGTTGATTTTCTGTTACGATAAATTGATGAAACAATAGCCGGTCCAATAGCTGCTTCAGCGGCTGCGATAGCTATAACAAAAATTGAAAAAATATTTCCTTTTAATTGGCGACTATCAAAAAAATCAGAAAAAGTTACGAAATTTATATTAACCGCATTCAGTATAAGTTCAAGACACATAAGGGCTCGAACCATATTCCGACTCGTGATCAATCCATAGATACCGATAGAAAATAAATAAGCACTCAAAACAAGTACATGTTCGAGCATCATTGACCAACTCCTTATCCATTTCGATTCATTTCAATATGAACAACAATTCAACAGATTCGATTGACTAGAGAATATAACAAGTACGGAGTACGGACCAAAAGAATATATTGGTAATAAATCGAATAAAAAAATTATTTTAAACATAAACAATCTTTCACTTTCCCATTCACATATAAAATTCAAAGGAAATGGAGATAAAATAAAATAGAATAGAACAAAAATGGAATTAAGATTGATGTTACTAAGTTCTATTCTTACTGGCGAGCCACGACAATTGCACCTATCAAAGCAGCTAAAAGAATTATTGAAATGAGTTCAAATGGAAGAAAAAAATCTGTTGATAAATGAATTCCAATTTGTTGACCATTATTTATCAAATCTTGCTCTATAATCTGATTTGATCTTGTAGTCCAAATAATCCCGTACCATGATGTATCCGGAATAGTAGTTATTAGTGAAACAAAAATACTTGTACAAACCATCAAAGTAACTCCATCCCCAACGGTCCAAAGATTAAAATCTTGGTAATATTCTGAACCATTTATGAACATCACAGCAAATATGATTAAAACGTTTATAGCTCCCACGTAAATAAGTAGCTGTGCTGCAGCTACAAAATGGGAGTTTGATAAAATATAGAATAAAGATATACAAACAAGAACCAGTCCCAACGAAAAGGCAGAAAAAATTGGATTGGTAAGTAATACTACTCCTAGACTTCCTAATACAAGACCTGATCCTAGAAAGATTAACAGAAAATCATGGATCGGTTCAGGTAAATCCATTAGATGTAAAATAAAAGATAAATAAATCAAAATTTCATGACCTTATTGATACGACCAGGAAAAAATTTTATATACTAAATTTCGATTTCTAATTGAATTAAATCCTAAGGAGTGTGAATTGATATAGATACAGTTATAGGACTAATCTCATTCTTTATACGAAAGAGTAGTTCGACACTATATTAAACTGTACTATATAGTTATATAATAATAATATTCTATTTATTTCTATTTATTTTCTTTTTATTAATTTATTAAATAAATAGAAATAATCTATCTTTTACTTTTAATATCATTTTTAATAGAAAATAGAAATTTAATAGAAATTAGAAATCTCTAATTTTTAGAAATTTCTATTTATATAGAAAAAAAATTATTTGAATTGAATTGTTCGAATTGTATAATCGTCAATTATTGACATTGGTAAACGGCCCAAGGCAATTTGATTATAATTCAATTCGTGACGATCATAAGTCGAAAGTTCATATTCTTCAGTCATTGATAAACAATTTGTTGGACAATACTCAACACAGTTACCACAAAATATACAGATCCCGAAATCAATACTGTAATTAAGCAATCGTTTCTTTCGAATATCAGTTTCCAGTTTCCAATCAACAACGGGTAGATCTATAGGACATACACGAACACATACTTCACAAGCAATGCATTTATCAAATTCAAAATGGATTCGACCGCGGAAACGTTCCGATGTGATTAATTTTTCATAAGGATATTGAATAGTTACAGGTAAACGATTTGCGTGGGATAAGGTAATCATGAAACTTTGACCAATGTACCTTGCAGCTCGTACTGTTTGTTGACCGTAATTCATGAACCCAGTTACCATAAGGAACATATCGTGAATATCTATGAATATTTTTGTTTTGTTTCTTTCTCTTGTTTGAGACAAGTTATGAATATAGAATATCAATCTTTTACAGTGAAAACAGTCGAAACGAAGTTGTTAATAATAGATTACCGAGAGAAATAGGTAAAAGAAATTTCCATCCAAGGTTTAATAATTGATCCATTCTTAGCCTAGGCAAAGTCCATCTTGTTGTGATAGAAACGAACAAGAACAAATAAGTTTTAGCTAATGTAATAAAGATACCAATTGTAGTTCCAAAAACTCCACATGTTTTATTTATTTCAAAAAGCTCAGAAATGAATATGTACGGAATAGAGATATTCCAGCCGCCCAAGTAAAGAACTGTTACAAATAATGAAGAAACTAATAAGTTTAAATAGGAAGCAACGTAAAATAAACCAAATTTTATACCCGAATATTCGGTTTGATAACCTGCTACTAATTCTTCTTCTGCTTCTGGTAAATCAAAAGGTAATCTTTCACATTCCGCTAGGGAAGAAATTAGAAAAACGATAAAACCTATAGGTTGACGCCACAAATTCCATCCCCAAAAACCATATTTTGATTGCGCGTCAACTATATCAACTGTACTTAAACTGTTAGATAATCCTAGTCGGTGATAACATTACTGTTCCCATCGCTATTACAGAACCGTACATGAGATTTTCACCTCATACGGCTCCTCGAAGGCCATAAATAAATCTAAGGACCGGGCCTGGTATTTAATTTATCTTGATATATCCCTAGGATAGATAGGATTCCAATCTATTGGACGGTCCTGAATTAGACCAATTGAATTCTGTCTGTTAAAATTTATAATAATAAATACAAAAAGTACTTCTGAATTGATCTCATCCCTTAAAAATTTGAATTTGTTGAGTAATAATTGAATTCTTCAATAAAATACTCCTTTAGAATTATCAATAACCCATAGTTTTAGTTTTCGATTACGTAAAAAAATTAGACACTAGTTTATGAATTATGACATAAATTGTATCTCCGTGAATATGGATATAAGAAAGAATCAAAAGGGATCTCTCTTTTTTTTTTTAATTGTATTATATTATTCTTTCTTTTTTTTTTTTCGTTCCTATTCTTCTTTTTTTTTATGTGCAAAACAAAAGGGGACTTAAAAAAATTAAAGGATTTTTTCGTTTCTGATAGTCATTTATTTAATCAGTGGATAGGAACATACTCTGGATCGGAATTGTGGGGAGTACTGCCTGATTATTTCTACCAACTTAAAGCCCCAATTAGTATTCGTTTTATATTATGCAGAAATGCTCTTTTGGAGAATTTACATAATCTTCATTACTAATCCTTTGTGTATCTTGGTGTTTCTAACCATCCACTCATTTTTTATCAACCCCCCTTTATGGTAATCCATGTATGGTAATTTATACAAACGGTAGTGAAAACTCAATAAGGTTGGTCTTTTGAGCCCGCTTCAAGACAGGATGACTAATCAACCAATTTTGGGGTAAACGCTTTCTTCCGCTTATAATTTTTTTTTACTTAATTCTTATACATAGAAAATGAGACTCAATATTTTTACTGCAGATTCAAATGAAATTCAAATCATAGTATATTAATTTTTTAATTAATTCTATATCTATATATATATATTCTATATGTATATTTTATATTCATATTAAATATTAATTAAATTATATATTATTCTATTAGATAGTAAATAGATATATTTCTATTTAATTCAAAATTTAATTCAAATATTATTATTCATTTTTTAAATCTAACTGAATAAATAGAAGCTGTTTTATTTCACTCATATAACTATCTGATTTAGTTCATCAATCCGAATTCCGAATAAAAATAATAAAAATCAGGATATTTATTCAATTTAGTCTACCCCTTTCCTATAAAGAAGAAAAGAAATAAAGACGAAAAGAAAAGAGCATGGAAAAGTTTCTGTCTCAACGAATCACACGTAGAGATATTGATAATACACATAGAGTTAATGGTATTTCATAACTAATCGATTGAGCAGCAGCCCGTAGACCACCCAAAAAGGAATATTTATTATTTGACCCATATCCTGACATAAGAAGTCCAATGGGAGCAATACTCGAAATAGCAATCCATAAAAAAACACCGATATTGAGATCAGCCAAAACAAAATTATAGCCAAAAGGAATTACTGAATAGCTTACTAGAATTGATATGACTGATATGGAAGGCCCAATACTGAATAAATGAATATTTCCCCTAGATGGAATAATATTCTCTTTGAAAAGTAATTTTGTTCCATCTGCTAGAGCTTGAAGAACTCCCAAAGGACCAGCATATTCAGGTCCAATACGCTGTTGTATCCCTGCGGATATTTCTCTTTCTAACCATACAATCACTAGTACACCTATTGTGATTCCCAATACAAGAGTAAAAATAGGGATAAGTATCCATATAATTCCATAGACCTCTTTTAAAGATTCCAATCTGGAAAAAGAATTGATATCTTGTACTTCTGTTGTATCAATTATCATTTCAACGATCAACTTCTCCCATAATGATATCTATGCTACCTAGTATTGTCATAATATCAGCCAATTTCATTCTTTTAACTAACTGAGGAAGAATTTGCAAATTGATAAAACCCGGGGGACGAATTTTCCATCTCCAAGGAAAACCATTCTGATCCCCTATTAGAAAAATTCCTAATTCTCCCTTTGGGGCTTCAACTCTCACATAAAGTTCTTGTTTCGGTAATTCAAAAGTCGGAGACGGCTTTTTACTAATGAATCGATATTCAAAATCATTCCATTCTGTATCCTTTTCTCTATCAAAGGAGCGGATTTCTAAATTCTCATATGGCCCTCCGGGAATTCCTTCCAGAGCTTGTTGAATAATTTTTATGGATTCCACCATTTCACCAATTCGTACTAAATAACGAGCTAATGAATCTCCTTCTTTTTGCCATTGAACTTCCCAATCAAATTCCTCGTAACACTCATAATGATCAATTTTACGTAGATCCCATTGTATTCCGGAAGCCCGAAGCATTGGTCCTGATAAACCCCAATTTATTACTTCCTCTCCACCAACAATGCCTACTCCCTCAACCCGTTCTAAAAAAATTGGATTTCGCGTAATAAGTTTTTGATATTCAACAACTCCTGTTAAAAAATAATCGCAGAAATCCAAACATTTATCTATCCAACCATGAGGTAGATCAGCCGCTACCCCTCCGATACGAAAATAATTATGCATCATTCTCATACCTGTGGCAGCTTCGAATAGATCATAGATTAATTCTCTTTCTCTGAAAATATAGAAGAAAGGGGTTTGTGCACCAATATCTGCCATAAACGGTCCCAGCCATAGTAGGTGAGAAGCTATACGACTCAATTCCAACATAATTACTCGAATATAGCTAGCTCTTTTAGGTACTTGAATATTTCCTAACTGTTCCGGTCCATTTACGGTTATTGCCTCTGTGAACATAGTAGCTAAATAATCCCAACGTGTTACATAAGGCAAATATTGTACAATTGTTCGGTTTTCCGCAATTTTTTCCATCCCTCTATGTAAATAACCCAATATTGGTTCACAATCAATAACATCCTCACCATCTAGAGTAACAATGAGTCGAAGAACACCATGCATTGATGGGTGGTGAGGACCCATATTGACTATCATGAGGTCTTTTCTTGTAGCTGGGGCATTCATAGGTTTTTCCTCGATTCATTCTTCCATGAATTGCTTAAAATCAAAATTAGTTCATCAAAATTCAAGATCTAATAAATCGAATAATTCAAAATGACTCTTCAAATTAATGAGTTTGTGACTCCCGAATATCCAACTGAGTTATTAATTTTTTATAACGTATTACATTTTTTTTTGACAAATAAGACAGGAGTCGTTGCCGTTTTCCCAGAATTTTACGTAAACCCCTTTGAGATAAATAGTCTTTTCTGTGCAATTCCAAATGTGAAGTAAGTCTTCGTATCTTAGTGGTGAAATTGAATACTTGAAATTCAATGGACCCCCCGTTTTCTTTTTTTTTTTCTTGTGAAATAACTGGTATAAATGCATTTTTTACCATAAAATGAAAGCTTCTCTTTCCCCCCCTTTTTTTATAGATTCTAAATATTTTTATTGATCAGTAATAATAATGACACTCATTTTCAATTTGGTATATACAATAATCTTAATTTTCTTAAGAATTCCTGATTCGTTTTTTTTTCAAATTAATTATTAATCAATCCAATTTAAATAGGTATACAAAAAATACTATATTTTTGTATTCACAAAAGAAAAATTGTAGATTTAAAATACGAAGATTTTGTTGATTCATTTAGAAATCTTATGGATATATCATTAAATTAGTATCATGCCTCAGAATAGAAGGTAAGACAATGCGTGTATGCATCTATTTGTCTTGGCGTACCAGATATGTTATGGGAAATAGAAAAAAGAAAAATGTACATTAATGAACTTTCAATCGCGGATACATATGTATCCTTACCATACTGAAATGGCTGCCATTATTGGTATCAAACCAATAGCGATTCATACAAGCTAAATCTTCTAATCGATAATTTGGCCAAAGAAAAAACTTTAAAGTAATTAGTTTTTTTTTATCTTTATCAAGATCTTTACTTGTAGCCAAAACGTGACAGCAATTATTCACTTTATTCTCATTGTAAAATGCCGTATTTCTATGCATACTATTTTTATTTCTAGGATTGAAACAAATTAGAATTCTCAATTGTCTACGACGTCTAGCGGATAAAATATTTTCAGGAACAAGTAAATCATAATGATTTTTTTCTTTATTTTCAGTGAGCTTTTGATCTCTTGTTCTTGTAATGGATTTATCAAAATTCTTCTTATCAACATAGCTTTTTTCTCTGTATCTTTGATTAATTTGGTGCTTTCTCTTATGAATCAACGAAAGGCCTATGGTTTGATACATAAGAAATTGTTCATGGTTTTTTCTAGACAGACGAATTGGTTCAATACTCAATATTCCCTTTTTCATTAATTCTGTATTTTGATTCAATTCTGTAAGAGTGAAATCCTTCTGATTCTGAATTTTCATAATATCTAGACTTAGTTCTCCTCTTTGAATAGAGGCTATAGTAATTTCTTTTAGATTGATCATTCTAAGCAGGAGACAATATACTTTGATATTATTCATTATTCTTTCATTTAAGCAATCAGGCCAGTTCAATTGAAAAAGCAAATACCTTCTTAGGAAGCAATTTAGTTCTGCTTCGATGTTCTTCTTGTATTTCTTTCCCGATCCTGCATAATTTTCTTCAACATCTTTTTCTTTCTTTGAGAAAGATGCTTCAAGATTTACTCGAGCTGCGTATTCTAGTTTTTCTTGATTTTGAGTCTCTAACTCTAATTCAAGAGATTTTTGATTTGTCGATGGTCTAAAAATATCTATTTTTTTCTTTTCAGTGATGTTTTTCTTTTCACTAACATTAACATTTTGATTTACATACAAATTGAAAAAAAGTAATTTTATTGGTATGATCCATGGGTTACTCGTATAGGCATTATAAAATCGAAAAATTTTAGAGAAGAAAAAAAATTCCCCATTCGCTATGGAACGATTTAGTATTTCTACATTCATTCCCATCCAATCAAAAAAGGTTTTTTTTTGATTGGATGGGTTGATTTCTTGATGAAGCGTAAAATAATAATCCGTATCGATCCAAGCCCAAAAATCCACTTTCTTTCTAAGACAAAAATTCAGAATTCTCCAATCAAAATACTTTCTATCCAGATTTTTTTCCATATCTAGAATAGAATCTTCTACTATATAATTCTTGATAGGAATATCATCCATCATATCAAATAATTTTTTTTTACGCGTGTTGGAATTATAAGAAATCGCTTGGTTATTATTTGTTTGGAATGGCCATCTATATCCATAAATATATGAGTCCTTCTTATCTGCATAATTAATAGATTTATATGATAAAAGATCATACCCATATTGTTTTTTCATTTTTTTTTTTTGATTTGTTAATGAGTCTACTTCTTGTTTTTTGTGAAGAATTAATCCCTTTTTTTCATATGAATGACATTTGGTTAAATCTTTATTTTGAGCCACACGACTTTCATTCATTCTATTTCGCCATTTTTGTGGGACTAATCTAGACCATCCACTTTGAGATAAATCGTATTGATATTGATAATGACCTTTTAACCAATTTTTCCATTCATTCATTACAGAATTGGGAGGGTTCTTATGTTTTAATTTAGAATGAGATATTCCTTGTACTTCAAAAAAATAATCCTTTATTTCATTCTTAAGAAAAAGGGGTGTTCCATGATATTCAAAAACAGATCTGAATTTAGACTTATATAAAACTTGAGTTTGTGATAATTTGTAAAATACATATGCTTGTGACAAAGAGGATACGTCACAAAAATTCTGTGAAGTCATATTACTAATATTACAAATTAAGTTTTTTATCGTAGAAATAAAGTGAATTATACTCTTATTTTTTTTATCAACTCTTTCTTCATTTGCTTTATTATTGTAAATGTATTTATTAAGAATTTTTTTTGTTGATTCAAGAAAAAGTTGTACATTGATCCTAGGAATATTAATGATACATATAAAGATATCTATGTATACCTTTTCTATGAAAAATTTTAAACAATAATGTGATTTATGGGCTAATCGAACATTTCTTCTTTGTAATATCTGCCAAATATCTTTTTCTAATTCGAATCTTTTATCATCATAATCATAAGTTGTTTTCTTAGAACAAATATTTCTCTCTGAAATTAGAAACCCCTTTTTTTTTGTAAATTTTTCTATTTGTTTTATGATTGTCTTTGTTCTATCATTCAGATCTTTTATTTTTTTTTCTGTCAATGAACAATTTGTCCAAGTAATAGATTGAATTGGAATGGCTGATTCATAAATCATTGGATTACTGTTACTGATTGTTGAATCTTTTTGAATTTCATTTAATTCATATATTTTTCTCAATCCAAATATAAATAACAAATTAGATAGTGATAGTTTTTTTATTTTTTCTTTTAGAAATAGAATCTTTTTGAGAATACTTTTGATGATCCATTGTGCTCTTTCTTTTGAGACATTTAGAAAAAATTGGGTTCTTTCGTTTAAAACTTTTAGAACTAGAAAGAATTTCTTTTTCCTATTTTTCATTTTTTTTTTAAGTTCTTTAAAAATGGGATCAAAAAAAGAAAGTTGGTTTCGGGGAGAAGAAGAGAAGGGCAATTCTACTTCCATTCCGAAAACTGTTAAAAAGCAAAAATCCATTTTTTTCGTTTTTTGTTTTTTTTTCATTGGATCCTTTTCTTTTTGAGGGAATCGTAGCTTAGATCTGTGCCAAGGTTTCAGACGAAAAGGAAAAAGGATCTTTATTTGAATACCCTCGGTTAGCCATTTTTTCGGAAATTCTGTTTCGGATAATTGAACGCCATTATAGGTGCATTTAATATAGATTTCTCTATTCCAATCCTTTAAATCCTCTGACCATTCGGGAATTTGAAATAATAGTATACGAACGATATTTTTAGTGATTATCAATGAAGGTAAGAAAATATATTTTCTAATAAGCGATTGGATTACTAATAAAAAACCTCTTATTGCTTGAGCATATATAATGCTATCCCAGGCTTCGGCTATTTCTATACGTTTTTCTTCCTCTTTTTTCTTACTTTCTTTTGTCTTTTCCTCTGTATAATCCGAAATTTTCAATTCTGTATTTTTCCACATCCAATTCTTAAAAAGAAATAAGATTCTCATTGTCTCGAAAATATCAAAAGAAAAGAAAAAGGGTTTGTCAATTTTGTCCAAAAAAAGAGGGGAATGCGCGCTTGCTTGAAAGAGTTTCCAAGTAATAGTTTTACGTCTTTGAGCGCGTCTAGATCCTTTTATTATGTCGCGCCGAAAATCCGGTTGTTGGGAATAATCTATTAAAGCTAATTCATCTTTTTCATCAGAATTCTCAGTATCCTTGGTATCTGTATAAGTATCGTCATTCTCGGAATCATCAGTAAAAATCACTATACGTTTAGCTTTTCTTGAACGAATCTCATAATCCGGTATTTGACCCATTTTTTCCAGGTATTCTACCTCGTCAATTAATTTGTATGACCATCGAGGAATTTTTTTACCGCTTTCTTTTATTCTAATACATTCTTTTCTATTTATAATTGTTTTATCGTTCGGATCAGTTATAATTGCGTCGAATAATAATTTCATTTTTTTTTTTTTTTCTTCGGAATCCATTTTTTCATGTTCGGGAAATAAAAAAAGTCCTTTAAAATTGAAACTTGATATTGATTTTCCAGAAAATTTACTGATCAAGTTAAAAAAAAAATGAATTTCAGTTGATAATGATTTTTTATCAAATGTATCCATTTTCTGTTCACAGTCTGGATAATTCGTCTTAATATTAAGAAGCATCCCATGAATCTTATTTATCCAAATGTAATTTTTTGTGGAAGTTTTCTTTTTGATTGAGAGTGAAAAACTTTTTTTGATTCGTCCGCGATAGGGTCCGTTCAAAAAAGGATCATATTTTTTAGGTAAGTATTTTTTTTTAGTCTCATCATTACATAATCGAATTCTTTTTTCGAGTACATCCAGAACAAAAAATTCCTTATCGAGAGTTTCAGCCCTATTTAGAAATTTTTTGCTTAGGTTCTTTCTTTTTTTTTCATTAATAGAACTCCAATGATTATCAAATTCATCATAGGAGAGTTTTTCTGTTGTGACGAGAGACGTCTTTCTTTCCATCATTTCAAGAAAAGTTGACAAACTAGATGGATACGTAAAAGATATTCTTTCTTTTGCATCACTTTGACATGTATGAAAGAATAATTGGGACATCTCATTTCTTACAGCATTTTCAAATCGATCATTTTTTATATATCGCAATGGACGATGGAATCGTTTATAATCGAAAAGAATCTTTAGAAGAGGTTTTTCCAATTGGAAGATATGTTTCTTCTCTCTTTCATCGATTTTGTACGAATTCTCCCTTTCTTCCGAAAAAAGAGAAGTAGAGAGATATTTTTCAGTGGATTTATTTTGTTCTTCTTTAGTTACCTTCGTTTTGGAAGTTCTTTCTACACCTATTTTTATTTTGTTATCAATTTCATCTTCATCTCGTTCTTGTTCTTCAATTTCTGACAGTTTCTTATTAAGAAAAAGAGGCGAAGGTGTTCTGCCTAAATAATATATACAGGAAATAAATAACAAAATAATAAAGATTCGAGACATAGAATTTCTCAATTCTGA